AAGTTACATGTTGTTATTTGTAGCAAACAAGTAGTTAGCTTAGATGAATAAGTCCATTTATTTAGTTCTACATTCCTTGGACTTATTCTATATACTCACTTAGATATATAGATACTTATATCTCTACTAATATCTCTACTAAGAATTTTCAAATTGAATTAATTAATAATAACTACGAATTCATAATAATTACAATTCTTAATTATAATTAGTATAAATATAAAAAATGATATTTTAAAAAACTAATAAAAAACTAATAACAGGTACAAATAGTAAATCGAGGTACCCATTTTATGACAACTTTCAACTTTCCCTCTATTTTGGTGCCTTTAGTAGGCCTAGTATTTCCGGCAATTGCAATGGCTTCTTTATTTCTTCATGTTCAAAAAAACAAGATTGTTTAGATCTAAGGAGACCCAATCCAATCTTATCCGTTTTTTTTTTGAAACTTACACTTGTAGCATAACACAGATATTTAGTTCGGGAAATGTGGTATAACATGTGATTTCCGCCGAACAGAAAGGAAAAAGCTCTTATGCCTGCAGAAAATGATCTATGGGTAAATGAATTCTAGCTAGTTTCAAATAGATCAGGATCGTCAGATGCCTAAAATGTAAAGTTGGTCGATCTATATGTATATCAATATGTATATTGGGATTATATGAAGAGTATGTTATTATTTTAGATCTAACCAATTTGATGAATTACTCCTAAAGGTTCACATCAAACTAGTGCTAGTTCACATCAAACTAGTGCTAGTTGATGAGAATTCCTTCGGAAAGAAAAAAAGTAAAAACCATTTGGGGTATTTTCTCAATTCCAATAAAATGCAATCGGATCAAGTATGAATTGGCGATCAGAACATATATGGATAGAACTTATAACGGGGTCTCGAAAACTAAGTAATTTTTGCTGGGCCCTTATCGTTTTTTTAGGTTCATTAGGATTCTTATTGGTTGGAATTTCCAGTTATCTTGGTAGAAATTTGCTACCTTTTGTTCCGTCTCAGGAAATCATTTTTTTTCCACAAGGGATCGTGATGTCTTTCTACGGGATCGCGGGTCTTTTTATTAGTTCCTATTTGTGGTGCACAATTTCCTGGAATGTAGGTAGTGGTTATGATCGATTCGATAGAAAGAAAGGAATAGTATGTATTTTTCGTTGGGGATTTCCTGGAAAAAACCGTCGCATATTCCTCCGATTCCGCATAAAAGATATTCAATCCGTTAGAATAGAAGTTAAAGAGGGTATTTATGCTCGTCGTGTCCTTTATATGGACATCAGAGGCCGGGGGGCTATTCCGTTGACTCGCACTGATGAGAATTTGACTCCACGAGAAATTGAACAAAAAGCCGCGGAATTGGCCTATTTCTTGCGCGTACCAATTGAAGTCTTTTAAAAGGAACTGGGCTGAAGAACGAATGCTTTCTCAGCAGGAGGGAAAAAATACAAGAATCCTGCTTTTTCTATAACATAACTTAACTGAAGTTTCGTCAGAACGTTCAGTCGAGCCAAAGCCGACGTATATGGAACAACCATAAAACAAAACTCTTTTTTTGTTAAGTTTCATATTTGTTGGAAGTGATACTTTAGATGCGGATAAATCATATCTTGTAAATTAGTTCCTTTTTGTCAATCGACCTTTTTTTATCCTTTCGTTTGTGTTCCTTACTAACCAATAATGGGGTTTCTTAATAATGATAACTGGCCCATTTCTGTCTTGTTTTGCCGCTTATTTGTTTGATCATGACAATATCTTTCTCTCAATTATTCTATTCTTGGCTATGGGGAATCATTGGAATTTTTTCGAAATAGGAGTTCTTTCGTCTCAAAATCTCAATAATATTCATTTCTTAAAGTACTTCTTTCGATCATTCATCGAAAAGAGACACTTGGTCGGAATTTGATGAATTGAGATATCTGTAAACAATATTTTGTATTATTTCTTGATTCAAATTCGAAGTGGAGTCATAGTCTATTTCTGTATTGTTTCTAGATTCAAACAAAATTACAACTAAAATAGATTCATAGGTTTGATACCTTGTCTAGAACTCATGTTTGAAAGAAATATTCGATCACATAGAGTCAGTGGGTTAATTCAAAATTCACAGGTGAAAAATGGCAAAAAAGAAAACATTCACTCCTCTTTTGTATCTTGCATCTATAATATTTTTGCCCTGGTGGATTTCTCTCTCATTTACTAAAAGCATGGAATCTTGGGTTACAAATTGGTCAAATACCGGTCAATCCGCAATTTTTTTGAATGATATTCAAGAAAAAAGTATTCTAGAAAAGTTCATAGAATTAGAGGAAATCCTCTTCTTGGACGAAATAATTAAGGAATACTCGGAGACAGATCTACAAAAGCTTTCTATAGCAATTCACAAAGAAACGATCCAATTAATCAAGATACACAACGAGGATCGTATCCATACGATTTTGCACTTCTCGACAAATATAATCTGTTTTGGTATTCTAAGCGGTTATTCAATTTTAGGTAATGAAGAACTTGTTATTCTTAACTCTTGGGCTCAGGAATTCCTATATAACTTAAGTGATACAGTAAAAGCTTTTTCGATTCTTTTATTAACCGATTTATGTATCGGATTTCATTCACCCCACGGTTGGGAACTAATGATTGGTTCTGTCTACAAAGATTTTGGATTTGTTCATAATGATCAAATTATATCTGGTCTTGTTTCCACCTTTCCAGTTATCCTCGATACTATTTTTAAATATTGGATTTTCCGTTATTTAAATCGTGTATCTCCGTCACTTGTAGTTATTTATCATTCAATGAATGATTGATAAATGATCCACCAATATTAATTTAATCCAATTAGAATGTTTCTTTCTTTGTAGTTCTACATAAGCATTAAAAACTTTCTATCCGGGGGATTTTCATACTTTTCATACTATAGTATTCCAGTAAAATGATTCCAATAAATAGCAGAATCGTGGCTAGGGAACTATACTAGCGACCTACCCAATTTATTGTAGAAATTTTCGGATCAATGATTAGACCATGCAAACTAGAAATAATTTTTCTTGGATAAAGGAACAGATTACTCGATCTATTTCCGTATCGCTTATGATATATATCATAACTCGGACATCCATTTCAAGTGCATATCCCATTTTTGCGCAGCAGGGTTATGAAAATCCACGAGAAGCGACTGGGCGTATTGTATGTGCCAATTGCCATTTAGCTAATAAGCCCGTGGATATTGAGGTTCCACAAGCGGTACTTCCTGATACTGTATTTGAAGCAGTTGTTCGAATTCCTTATGATAAGCAAGTGAAACAAGTTCTTGCTAATGGTAAGAAGGGGGGTTTGAATGTAGGGGCTGTTCTTATTTTACCAGAGGGGTTTGAATTAGCTCCTTCCGATCGTATTTCTCCCGAGATGAAAGAAAAGATAGGCAATTTGTCTTTTCAGAGCTATCGCCCTAATCAAAAAAATATTCTTGTGATAGGGCCTGTCCCTGGTCAGAAATATAGTGAAATTGCCTTTCCTATTCTTTCCCCCGACCCCGCTACTAAGAAAGATGTTCACTTCTTAAAATATCCTATATACGTAGGTGGCAATAGGGGAAGGGGTCAGATTTATCCTGACGGAAGCAAGAGTAACAATACAGTTTATAATGCTACAGGAGCGGGTATAGTAAGTAAAATCATACGAAAAGAAAAAGGGGGATATGAAATAACCATAACAGATCCATCGGATGGACGTCAAGTGGTTGATATTATCCCTCCAGGACCAGAACTCCTTGTTTCAGAGGGTGAATCCATCAAATTTGATCAACCATTAACAAGTAATCCTAATGTGGGTGGATTTGGTCAGGGAGATGCAGAAATAGTACTTCAAGATCCATTACGTGTCCAAGGTCTTTTGTTCTTCTTGGCATCTGTTATTTTGGCACAAATCTTTTTGGTTCTTAAAAAGAAACAGTTCGAGAAAGTTCAATTGGCCGAAATGAATTTCTAGACTCGTGGATTTATCGACATCAGGTTCGTAAAAAGAACCAAATTATTGTTGTCAATTATGTATGATAAAAAAACAAAAAAATGAAATTCTGAAAAACCTTTTATTTACTTGCTTTTTTTCTATGAGCTTTGGGGAATCCCTTGTACCGTATTACTAGTCATAATAGGTAGATTTTTGTTTGAAGAGGACTATTTTATTTGACTTTATGACTTTACCATCTCTTTCTTTGTTTTTTTAGCCAAATTGAACCAAATTGAATTAGTACGACTATATTACTATTGCCAGATTTCAATGTCATAAAATGTATCAATTTTATTCTATTTCAAATAGAATAAAATTGGGATAGATATTAGCATAAGTAAGGCATAAGTAAGCGGGTAATAAAACAAACTAGAGTTGCGGGGAACAAATAAGACTAGGAGGCATTATTCGTCCTTCTAGTCTTCGACACAAGAAAGGGGTGTAGAAAATTCCTTTTCTTGTGTCGAAAGAGTAATGATTTTTGATCCTGTTCGTCTAAAACTCCTAGTCTTGGTTTCGCTTTTCCAGATGTATCAGAACTTTTTTTTTTTTTTTCGATTTATTACGTAGAATTTTCTTACGTACAATAAAGTAGTGGACAAACAAAAAAAAGGGGGGAATCTCATTTTATTGATTAAATAGAACTTATTCAATGAACTTATAAAAAATTTCCATTTTTCTGAGATATTAAAATAAATAGGTAAATAGAGTATGGAAAGTATTTGTACGATATCAAATCTACAGAAATATATATATATAATCCAGGAAATTGAGTGATTCCCCCTTTCTTCTAACTTGGAAAATACTCATTGATACTATCAAGATCAAGGAACAGGTGTTCTGAATCAATCAATGAAGTTTATTTTTCAAAAGTATCATCAGAAAAAATAGAATGGAGTTTTTTGAAACGGCAGAAAAGAAGTCCACTTTGTTTTTTAGACGAAAAAAAAGACTATGATTCTTAAGAACCCAACGGGCCCTTTCCCCTCGA